AAATATGAATCAGAAATATACAGAAAGATACGGAGATATCCATTTCATGTTAAAACAGATCTTTTATTTTTACATGGGCCTTCCTTTTCCTTTATTTTATAAAGTTCTTTTTTTTTCGAAGGATTATCCTTGTCTCTGTTTATGTCTCGGATTGGAACAAATCACTATAATCCGTCCGCGCCTACGGATCAGTCGGCACTTTTCACAAATTTTACGAACCGAAGCCCTTATTTTCATATTTCTCACTCCTTACCTTAATTTTGAATCTATTCTTTGGAAGAAAATAAGTATCTTGTATTTTTTAACTTCGAGTTGTGGGCCCCCTAAAAGGAATGTTTTCAAAAATTATCTAATCGTTCGAATCTTTGTTGCGAAGTCTATAAATTATACGTCCCCTGGTTGAATCATACCGACTTATTTCGTTTCGTTTCGATTTTTACTCTATTTCCCGGCAGTATCCGTATAGAACTGCGCCAGATCCTACCTGAAATATAACCTAGAATTAGATCTTCATTATCTAAGCGGATCCGGGGGGTGCCGTTGGGAAGTGATTCAGTAATTAAACCTTCATGAATCAATTTTTGTTCTTTCATTCCAGGTAACCCTTTCGAAGTATCAACTAATGAGGGAAGAGTTATATAACTCACTTTTCCTCTTTATTTCACAAATAGGAAATTCGAGATAAAATTAGGATACCGAAGGAGGGTCACCATATATAACACAAAATTTCTCCCCCAATTCCTTTTAGTCTAGCTTCTCGATCTGTCATTATCCCTCGAGAAGTAGAAAGAATTACAATTCCCATTCCGCCTAAAATCTTAGGAATTTTTTGATAGTTGGAATAGATTCGTAGACCAGGTCGACTGATACGTTTTAAAATAGTTCTATATATTCTTTTCCTAGTCCTTCTATGTCGCAAGGTTGAAACCAAGAAATATTTGTTATTTTCCTGATGTTTCCGAACGTTTTCAATAAAACCTTCTCGTAAGAGTATTTTAACAATGTTTTCGGTGATATTAGTGGATGCTACCCGAACCGTTCCTTTTTTACTCATGTCAGCATTTCTTATAGAAGTTATTATATCGGCAATAACGTCTTTAACCATAATGAATTCGAATTATTTTTACTTCCTAATTTTGATATAATCAACATGTGTTTTTTTTTACTTTAATTATTAAATTCTATTATTAATAGTAAATTACTAAATTAATTAAATTAATTAATATTTTCAAGTATATACGTGAGACACAATCTATTATTTTGATCCATTTCAGATATCCTACTATAACTATATCATAGTTTTATCTACTAGTATTTATAATACCTCGGGTGCTAATGAAACTATTTTAGTAAAATTCAACTGTCTTAATTCTCGAGCAATCGCACCAAAAACTCGAGTTCCCTTTGGGTTTCCTTCTTGATCAATGACAACCGCTGCATTGTCATCATATCGTATTATCATACCGTTGTCACGTTTGAGTTCTTTACATGTACGTACAATTACAGCTCTAATTACTTCTGATCTTTCTAGAGGCATATTGGGCACTGCTTCTTTGATTACAGCAACAATAATGTCACCAATATGAGCATATCGGTGATTACCAGCTCCTATGATTCGAATACACATCAATTCTCGAGCTCCGCTGTTATCTGCTACATTCAAAAGGGTCTGAGGTTGAATCATATCATTTTTATTTGAATCTTTATTTCAATGCAAAGAATGAGGAAAAAAAAGAAATAGTGTTTGTCCAGAAATAAATAAACATGTGTTTGTTTTTTCATTTTTAATACCCTTTCTTTTTGTTTATGTTTAGTTCTACATCATCACTATCCTGAAATAACAAATTTAGTTCGTATAGGCATTTTGCACGCAGCTATTGAAATAGCTGTTCTGGCTACAGTTTCTGACACTCCGCCCATTTCATAAAGTATTCGACCTGGTTTAACAACGGATACCCAATATTCAGGGGATCCCTTCCCCGAACCCATACGTGTTTCTGTTGGTCTTACTGTAACAGGTTTGTCGGGGAATATACGCACCCATATTTTTCCACCACGACGCGCATATCGTGTCATTGCTCTTCGCCCTGCTTCTATTTGTCTAGCTGTGATCCAAGCGGGTTCAAGTGCTTGAAGAGCGTATCTGCCGAAACAAATACGATTGCCTCGACAAGATATTCCCTTCATTCTTCCTCTATGTTGCTTACGAAATCTGGTTCTTTTGGGGTTATAGTTGATGGGTTTTTTCTTCATTCCACCTCTACTACAGAACCGGACATGAGAGTTTCTTCTCATCCAGCTCCTCGCGAATGGAAGGATTCGATAATATTACGGATACACATGTATTTACTAACTAATACACTAAACTAAGTAATGGGATTTATTGATATTTTATTTATTACATAGGAAACTGTATATATGGCTAAGCTTTTATATTTATAGATATAGATAATTTTTTTTTTAACGAATCTTTATTTTTACTCTTATCGAATCAAGACAGTAATCCAATAAATAAAGGTTTCGCGGGCGAATATTGGCTCTTTCCTACTTTATTCTTAGGATCAATCCATGACCTCTCAGAGTAAATTAATTTGTTCTTGGTTCGTTCCGCCATCCCACCCGATGAATCATTAGGATTCATTTTTAATGGAATCTTATGTAGTCACAGGTTTCTTCGTTCCTATAGCTTCTCCATTAATGGTTAGGCCTGAACTCTGCAATGGAGCTCCCAATAAAATTTGTTCCCGAGTCAATTTTCTCAGTTTCTATTAACTCGAGGCTCTTTATTATTCTTTCTATCAATATTAATGCTTTATCACATTGCCTTTTATGAGGTGATTCATAGACCATACATATTGGAATCATCTATCATTGCTATTTTTGTTCTCTCTTTCTATCATCTTTCCATTTATCCACATCCCTTTCTTTTTTTCTTCGAAATCCATAATAAGATTTTTTTTATGGAAAAAATTTCAGTTGTTACAACTATATGATTAATCTAGTCATATAGTGACTGTTTCTTGGGATCTCGACAATACGAAGCAATAAGTTGGTTTTTAGTTTATATAGTTATTAAATGCATAGCGGGGGTCAGTATTTTTTTTTTTTGAAGCCCAACTTTAAACTCTAAATAAAAAACTAACGAGTCACACACTAAGCATAGCAATTATATCCAAAAAAGTTAATCAATTTTTTATTCAACCTTATAGAATTAGAATTGTTCATTTTTGTTTGATTTAACATAAAAAAACGCAAGAAGTTTTTAATTTTTTGTTCTATCGTTGGACAGAAGAAGGGCGAGATAAATAAAAGTTTTTTATTCCTCGTCCACAAATATCCAAATTTTTAGGCCTAATACTCCATAGATAGTTCTAATTGTATAGGAACAATGATCAATTTTAGCACGAATTGTTTGTAGAGGAACCCTACCCTCTCTGATCCATTCGACACGTGCAATTTCTTTTCCGTCGATACGCCCTGAAATTTGTATTTGAATTCCCTTTGTATCCGTTTGTTCGGTTAATTCAATAGCTTTTTTCATTGCCTTTCGAAACGGAACTCTTTTTTTTAATTGTGAAGCCATATATTCGGCAAGAATATTAGGTTGTCCATAAGGTTTTTCAATTCTTGTGATAGCAATGTTGAGTCTTCGGTTCACGGAGCGAAACTCTTTTTGTACATTCATCTGTAATTCTTCGATCCCTCGTGTTCGTCCTTCTATTAATAAATTTGGAGACCCAATATGGATTATGACCTGGATCAAATCGATTATTTTTTTAATTTCTATACGCGCAATTCCCTCGGAACCTGAGGATATTTTTTGATTTTTTTGTACATAGTTTTTGATACAATTCCGTATTTTATCATCTTCTTGTAGACCTATGAAAAAATTTTTTGGTTGTGCGAACCAAAAGGAATGATGATTTTGGGTTGTACCAAGTCTGAAACCAAGTGGATTTATTTTTTGTCCCATATTTTTTGATTATATTATCTTTCCATCCATTTTTTTTTTCTAAACATGAATCTAAATCTTAGATTCATCTAAAAACAATTTAGATTTATCTTTTAATACAATTGTTATATGACAAGTAGGTCTTTTTACTGGATAACTACGCCCTCGAGCTCTAGGTCTTAACTTTTTTACAAAAGGGCCCCCATTGACTTCGGCTTTACTAATGAATAAATCCGCTTCGTTCAAACCCATATTATGATTAGCATTTGCTGCTGCAGAATAAACCAATTTAAAAATGGGATAAGATGCTCGATAAGGCATGAGTTCCAGTATCATAAGTGTTTCTTCATAAGAACGCCCGCGAATCTGATCAATTACTCTTCGTGCTTTGAAAACGGACATACATATATGTTGAGCTAAAACTTTGACTTCTCCACCTGAACCCGAATTCGAGTTCTTTCTCATGTTCTTTTTAATTTTCATAAGGTTTTGTTTTCCTTGAATGATTTATTCTATTTTTTGATTCAAAATTAACGACGAGATTTATTATCGTTTCTCGCATGCCTCGCGAAAGTCAGAGTAGGCGCGAATTCTCCCAATTTATGACCTACCATACGATCTGTTATATAAATAGGTAAATGTTCCTTTCCATTATGAATAGCGATTGTATGGCCAATCATTGTGGGTATAATGGTAGATGCCCGAGACCAAGTTACTATTATTTCTTTCTCCTCCCTCATGTTGAGTTTTTCAATTTTTCCCGATAAATGATTAGCTACAAAAGGATTTTTTTTTAGTGAACGTGTCACAGCGGATTACTCCTTTTTTTTTACATTTTAAAGATTGGCATTCTATGTCCAATAGAATATCTCGATCTAAGTATGAAGGTAAGAATAAATACAATAATGATGAATATACAATAATGATGAATGGAAAAAAGAGAAAATCCTTTAGCTTTAGCTTTAGCTAGATAAGGGGCGGATGTAGCCAAGTGGATCAAGGCAGTGGATTGTGAATCCACCATGCGCGGGTTCAATTCCCGTCGTTC